AAGAAAGTAAACAGAATCAATAGAATCAGAGGAACTAACATAGTATTGTCCGATTCGGTAGGATATGAATAAAAATTCATATTGTCAAAATTAGTAATAGTAATAAAAGATCGCATCATTTTTGTTAAATTTCCATGAATTTTATATTGTTTTTTTGAAAAAAAAGACGACTTTCTCTTATTATTAATTGTTAATGTTAATAAGTTTAATAAAGGAAATTTTAGATTAACCCTTTTCAATTCTTCTTTACCCCATAAAGATATTGAATAAATAGAAGTACTTTTTTTTCCACTGTAATTTTTTAAAAAAAGGTTTAAATGCCCTTCAAACGTAAGTAAATAGATTCGAAACATATAAAATGCGGTTAATCCGGCTGTGAAATAAGCTATTATTGCGAAAATTGGCGAATATACCCAACTATCATTAAGAATTTCATCTTTGGACCAAAAACAAGCAAGAGGCGGAATACCACAAAGAGAAAGTGTACCTATTAAAAAAGCCGTTTTTGTAATTGGCACATGTTTTCTTAATCCTCCCATAAGAACCATATTCTGACTTTTATCCGGAGAATATCCAACAAAAGTTTCCATTGAATGAATAAGAGATCCTGATCCTAAAAACAATAATGCTTTTGAATAAGCATGAGTAATCAAATGAAATAAAGCAACTCGATAAGAACCTATACCTAGAGCTAACATCATATAACCCAATTGAGACATTGTAGAATAAGCTAAACTTCTCTTAATGTCTTTTTGAGCAAGAGCTAATGTTGCTCCTAATAGTACTGTTATTATACCAATAAAAGATATTCCATACATTATATAAGGTATAACTATAAAAAGAGGAAAGAGTCGAGCAACTAGAAAAATACCCGCTGCTACCATGGTAGCAGCATGTATGAGAGCGGAAATAGGAGTAGGTCCCTCCATAGCATCAGGTAACCATACATGAAGAGGAAATTGGGCAGATTTAGCAACTGCACCAGCAAATAACAAAAAAGCACATAAAATAAAAAATAAAGAATTTACCTCATTATTATTAATTAAGTTATTGACTATTTCAAACAAATCCCGAAACTCGAAACTACCCGTTATCCAATAAAGACCTAAAATTCCTAATAATAAGCCAAAATCTCCTACACGATTAGTCACAAACGCTTTTTGACAAGCATTTGCAGCAATGGGTCGTGTGAACCAAAAACCTATTAATAAATACGAGCACATTCCAACTAATTCCCAAAAAATATAAATTTGTATCAAATTCGAACTAGTAACTAAGCCCAACATAGAACTATTGAAAAAACTCATATACGCAAAAAATCTCAAATATCCTTGATCATGCGACATATAATTATCACTATAAACAAGAACCAGAATTGCAACGGTAGTAATTAACATTAACATAATAGAAGTAAGCGGATCGAGCAAATAGCCAAATTCTAAAGAAAAATCATTATTAATAGTCCAAGACCATACATATTGATAAATAAAATTACTATTTATTTGCTGAATAGAGAGCTTCATCGAAAAAATCATAACTATACTTAACAGCAAAATACTAGAAAAAGACCATATACGCCGAAGATTCTTTGTTGCTGTCGGAAAAAAGACAAGCCCAGCTCCTATTAACAAAGGAACTTGGAGTGGAAGGAAGGGTATGATCCATGTATATTGATATATATATTCCATAGTAAAAGATATAATTTTTATATTTAATTTATTTTTTTGTTTACAATTCAAAGACTTTTACCTCTTTTCTTTTGAAATTTGAAAGAAGTCAATAAAAACTCAAGATATATAATATCTTAAATAGAATTTAATTTTTTTTAGATTTTCTATTCTATATCAAATACTAATATTTAGTATTTTTTTACTATTCAAATCACGAAGTTAGAATTGGTCAAATAACAACCTATTTTTTATTAAAAGTGATTAAATACTTAATTAATATTCGAAAATATGGAATCCCATGAAGTAGAAACATAAAACTAATTCTACTTCTTCCATTAAAAATAAAACTAAGAATAAAAATTTGACTAAAAAAGACTATGAATCATAAAATTAACTAAAGACTAATAAGATAAAAATAAAGAATAGAAGTATTTTTTTTAGTTTATTCAGAATTATTCACTCATTTTATGCAAAACAAAAAAAATTTAGATTGTTTTCCCTTTCAAACAAAAACATAGAACAAAATTCTATTTTTTTCATTATCCATTTTTTTTTTCAAAAAGGGATTTTTTACATTACTTTCGAATTTTTAGAACATAGAATTCTCAAATTATGGATTCTTTAAAAAAATTCATTTATTGGGATCATTTCAATTTACAACTGCCAATTTTGATGTATTTGCAAAAAATAAGAATTCAAATCAATTAAAATCTAATGAAGTAAAAGTTGTATTCTTAAAATTTTCAATATGATTTATTATGTACATGTAAATTAAATGCAAGCCATAAAAGATAAACAGAGATAGAACTCGAAATTTTTATTCATTATTTATTATTTTTATTAATCTTAATAAATTTCATAAGAATTTGTATTTTCTTTTATGAATATTCTACTACATCCAAATCCAATATTTTCTTTCTCTTAATCGAATATTTGAGATTTTTTTAATAGAAGAAACTAGATTTCTAGTTATGTTTTTCTATTGTAAAAACGATATCGCCTAGAATATAAATACATAGATAATGAATATAAAACAAAAATTTGTTTGAACAATAGATGTCTTTCACATCCAACTATAACACTGAGTAATCAGTTGAATTTTTAATGGCAGTTCCAAAAAAACGTACTTCGAGTTCTAAAAAACGTATTCGTAAAAATATTTGGAAAAAAAAAGGGCATTGGGCAGCGTTAAAAGCCTTTTCGTTAGCAAAATCTCTTTCTACTGGGAATTCAAAAAGTTTTTTTGTACAAAAAATAAGTAATTAAACCTTGGACTGATCGAAATCGACTTGATTAAAAAAAATCATATAATTAAAAAAAATCATATAAAAAATTCGAACTAATTAGAATCAAAAATAGAGAAAATAAATGATTTAAGTAAGTTTGCTTTTACTAATTAATGTTTTGAACTAGGAAAAATTTAAATTTTTTTATGATATGGAGACTAAAAAGTTTTAGGCTGATCCTAAAATAGTACTCTGTGCTTGATAAATTTTAATCTATATATTATATATAGAGATAGAGAATAGTTCATCACTTTTTAGTCTATTTTATCATTTAGAAGATGGGGATTTTTTGTCCCCATCAACCTATTTGTTTTGTCACAATACAAAAGAAGAAAACTTTTTTCTTCCTATATAAATTCGAAATTGTATATTTTGTCAAAAAAAGGCAAATGGTTAAACTTTTACTTCCGGAAACATTTTTTTTTATTTTTCTGCTATATATTCGTCTGTTTCAATTTAAATCAATCAAAAAAGACCTTTACTACGTTTATTTATTATTTTTGAAATCAACTATTTATCATTACCAAATGAAAAGAAAATAATATTGAGGTCTATCTTTAGATAAAAGAAAAAATCTTCTAGTTATAAGGGTTTTATTTCAAGAAAAGATCAACTACACCAATTAAGTAATATAGAATTTTTATTCTGAATATGAACCTTTTCGGTTTGCAAATAATTTACAATGCTTCAAAAAATTTTGTGTTCAATTAATCTAGACGATTTAATAATAAATGGATTATTATGTCTTCAAACAAGCCGCTATGGTGAAATTGGTAGACACGCTGCTCTTAGGAAGCAGTGCGAGAGCATCTCGGTTCGAGTCCGAGTGGCGGCATGGCATTTTTGAAATTATTAAAAAATTTCAATAGTGTTATAACCTATAATAAAAAATAAAAAATGAAACTGAAATCTTTTTTTTGATTTCCATTTCATAATTTCTAATTGAATAATTGAAGGATTTCTTTTTATTTTTAATACATATTTTATATTTATATGATATTTTCGACTTTTGAGCATATTTTAACTCATATTTCCTTTTCAACAGTTTCCGTTGTAATTACACTCCATTTGATAACTTTAGTAGTTAATGAAATAGTAGGACTATATAATTCATTAGAAAAAGGCATGGCAGCTACCTTTTTCTGTATAACAGGAGTATTAGTTACTCGTTGGGTTTTTTGGAAACATTTTCCATTAAGTGATTTATATGAGTCATTAATTTTCCTCTCCTGGAGTTTCTACATTATTCATATGATTCTCTTTTTTTTTAAAAAAGAGAAAAATTCTTTAAGTGCAATAACTGTGCCAAGTGCTATTTTTACTCAAGGATTTGCTACGTCGGGCCTCTTAACTGAAATGCATCAATCTGCAATATTAGTACCCGCTCTCCAATCTCAATGGTTAATGATGCATGTAAGTATGATGGTATTGGGTTATGCAGCTCTTTTATGCGGGTCATTATTATCAGTAACACTTCTAAGCATTACATTTCAAAAAGATATAATAAGAATTTTTGATCAACCAAAACATTTATTAAATGAGTCATTTTTCTTCAGTAAGATTCAATACATGAATGAAAAAAGCAATATTAATATTGTACAAAATATTTCTTCCTCTTCTGTTATAAATTATTACAGGTCTCAATTGATTGAACAATTGGATCATTGGAGTTATCGTGTTATTAGTCTAGGATTTATCTTTTTAACCATAGGTATTCTTTCAGGAGCAGTATGGGCCAATGAGGCATGGGGATCATATTGGAATTGGGACCCCAAGGAAACTTGGGCATTTATTACTTGGACTGTATTTGCAATTTATTTACATATTCGAACAAATAAAAAGTTACGGGGTACAAATTCGGCAATTGTGGCTTTTATAGGCTTTCTTATAATTTGGATATGCTACTTTGGGGTCAATTTATTAGGAATAGGGCTACATAGTTATGGTTCATTTACATTATAGTTGTGGTTCATTTACATTAATTTAATTAAATATAAGAAAGTACCCTACGCATACAAATTATAATAGAAGGTATAAAGAGGCTTCTTATAAACAGATGAGAACCGTTTAAATCATGATTTAAACGGCTCTCACAAGCGTCAAATAGACCTAATTCGAATTTCGATTCAGCCTTGCTTCTTATCTTATGTAAAGAACATTTTTTTTTTTATTTCATTTAATGAAATGAGAAATGAAAAGAAATCTATCTATCAAAATAATTCGATAAAATAGCTTCCACTTTCTCAACTGATAGTGAGAGAATGAAATCCGGGCAAACACCAATACCTATTACTGGTAGAAAAATCGAAGTCGAAACAAACAACTCTCGCGGCCCAGAATCAAAAAAAGAAGAATTTTTAATATTAAATAAGTTATATCCATAGAACATTTGGCGTGACATAGATAATGAATAAATAGGAGTTAATATCATTCCAATTGCCATTCCAAAAGCAATTAGTACTTTTGTTATTAAAAGATATTTTTGGCTGGTAATTATTCCAAAAAATACTATTAATTCTGCAATGAAACCACTCATACCTGGTAATGCAAGGGATGCCATTGAAAAGCTACTGAAGAGTGTGAATATTTTTGGCATTGGAATCGCTATTCCGCCCATTTCGTCGAGATAAACAAGACGGGTTCTTTCGTAACTAGTTCCCGCTAAAAAAAAAAGTGCAGCACCAATAAATCCATGAGAAATTATTTGTAAAATGGCCCCATTAAGCCCTGTATCGGTTATAGAACTAATTCCTAGAACTATGAAACCCATGTGAGAGACAGAAGAATAGGCTATTCTTTTTTTTAAATTACGTTGCCCGGGAGATGTTGAAGCTGCATAGATTATTTGCATTGTACCTATTATCATTAACCAAGGAGAAAATATAGAATGAGCATGAGGTAATAATTCCATATTAATTCGAACCAATCCATATGCTCCCATTTTTAATAAGATTCCGGCTAAAAGCATACAAGTACTATAATGTGCTTCTCCGTGGGTATCCGGTAACCATGTATGTAAAGGTATAATCGGTAATTTGACAGCAAAAGCAATAAAAAATCCAATATAGAAGATTATTTCTAATGCCACAGGATATGATTGATTAACTAATGTTTCCAAATTTAATGTTGGTTCATTAGAACCATATAAACTAACACCCAGAACTCCCATTAATAGAAAAATGGAACCCCCCGCAGTATACAAAATAAATTTAGTAGCGGAATAGAGACGTTTCCTTCCTCCCCACATGGATAAAAGTAGGTAAACAGGAATTAATTCTAATTCCCACATTATAAAAAAAAGTAAAAGGTCTCGGGACGAAAATGATCCTATTTGACCACTGTACATTGCTAACATCAAGAAATGGAATAATCGGGAATCCCTAGTAACTGGCCAAGCCGCCAGAGTAGCTAAAGTAGTAATGAATCCTGTCAGTAAAATAGGACCTATTGAAAGTCCATCGATTCCTAATCTCCAATGGAAATCAAAAAAGTGGATCCATTTATAATCTTCTGCCATTTGGATTAATGGATCGTCCGGCTGAAAACGATAACAAAATGCATAGGTCGTTAGAAGGAGCTCTAAAACAGCTATACACATAGTATACCATCTAATTTTCTTATTTCCTCTATAAGGAAATAAGAAAATTAAAGAACCCGCAAATATGGGCAAAACTACAATTGTTGTTAACCAGGGAAAATGATTCGTGGTAAAAACAAGATACACTTGGGCCAAAAAAACCCGTAACCCAAAAAAAAAAGAAATTCATTTCTTGGGATTAAGGGTTTTTGTCGGTAAAAAAAATCCAAATAGAATAAATGGATTCAAATGGATTCAAATAGAATTTTCTGAAACGTATTAATAACCTAGACCCATACTGCGAGTTGTTTCATGCCATAAATAAACTCGAACACTTAAAAAATCGGTTGGACAGGCGGATTCACATCTTTTACAACCAACGCAATCTTCTGTTCTTGGAGCAGAAGCTATTTGTTTAGCCTTACATCCATCCCAAGGTATCATTTCTAATACATCTGTAGGACAAGCTCGGACACATTGAGTACATCCTATACATGTATCATAAATCTTAACTGAATGTGACATTGGATTTTGTATTTTTTTTTACTTCATTAATTTTCGATCTAGTTCTAGTAAAGTAAATTGAAATACATATTCAAATACCAGACAAATTAATTACTAGACGAATCAATGATTTCCCAGAATTCTTTGAATCAATCGACTTCTGGATTGGATCGTATATTTCTTAGAATATTAAAAAATAAATAGAAAATGGGGAAATGGAAACGAGGCCCAAAATACTTTTATTTTTTCTAGTATATAAAGTATATGTTAAAGTACAATATCTAGTAATCTAATTGGCATTGATGAATATTAAAGAATATTCCAATTTCAATTTTTCTAATTTTCTAAAATTAAAAAATACTAATAAAGTTAAAAAACAATACTATGAAACTATTTATTCAATAAATTTGATTGATTGATACGAGTTGATTTTCTGTTACGATAAATTGAAGAAACAATAGCTGGTCCAATAGCTGCTTCAGCGGCGGCAATAGCTATAACGAAAATTGCAAAAATGTTTCCTTTTAATTGACGACTATCAAAAAAATCTGAAAATGTTACAAAATTTAGATTAACTGCATTCAATAGAAGTTCAAGACACATAAGAGCTCGAACCAAATTTCGGCTCGTGACTAATCCAAAAATCCCGATAGAAAATAAAAAAGCACTCAAAACAAGTACATGTTCGAGTATCATTGACCAGCTCCTTATCAACCTTTATTCATTTCAATATGAACAACAATTAAACCAATTTGATTGACTAAAATATAACAAGTTTTATATAGAATAAATTAAAAGCAAAAAAAGGGCTAATTCTAAATTGAACTAAAAGTTTCTAAAGCAATAGCAATTCGAATAGAATTGAATGAAAATGATAAAATCGGACTTTTTTTGGATTGTTAGTTTAAAAAATGAATTAGTATTATTGACGAGCCACGGCAATTGCACCTATTAAAGAAACTAAAAGAATTATTGAAATGAGTTCAAATGGAAGAAAAAAGTCGGTTGATAAATGAATTCCAATTTGTTGACTAGTATTTATCAAATCTTGTTCTAAAATCTGATTTGATTTTGTAGTCCAAATAATCCCATACCAGGACGTATTTAGAATAGTAATAGTTAATGAAACAAAAAGACTTGTACAAATCAATGAAGTAATCCCGTCTCCAACAGTCCACAGATGAAAATTTTTGTCATATTCTGGACCATTCATGAACATTACAGAAAATATTATTAATATATTTATAGCTCCTACATAAATAAGAAGTTGTGCGGAAGCTACAAAATGGGAGTTTGCTAGAATATAGAATAAAGATATACAAACAAGAACCAATCCCAGTGAAAAAGCAGAAAAAATTGTATTGGTAAATAATACTACTCCTAGACCCCCTAATATAAGAACTAACCCAAGAAAAACTAAAAGAAAATCATGTATTGGTCCAGGTAAATCCATTATATGTAAAATATGAGATAAAAAAATCAGAATTTTTCATGATCTTATTGACTTGAACAGGAAAAAAATTTCTCCCTTGCTAATTGTTAAATCTTAATATCTATGACTTAATATAAGATATAAGTAAAGTTATTAGACCCATCGCATTTGTTTTCATCTGAACGGATAATGAGTAGTTCACAACTAAAACTATTTAAAATTATTAGAGTAAACAGATTTTAAATACACATTAAAGTTGCGATTTTCACCAATCAATAGGAATAAGAAAATTTATTTATTGAACAAGAAATAAATTTTTAAAATTCAAAAAATAAAGAATGTTAATAATTGGGAATTGTTCTTCAATCCTGGGATTTCTCTTTTGTTTGAGGCAAATTAAAAATCGTTCGAATTGTATAATCATCGGTTATTGATATTGGTAAACGACCCAGAGCTATTTGATTATAATTTAATTCGTGACGATCATAAGTTGAAAGCTCATATTCTTCAGTCATTGATAAACAATTTGTTGGACAATACTCAACACAATTACCACAAAATATACAAATTCCGAAATCAATACTGTAATTAAGCAACCGTTTCTTTCGAATATCCATTTCCAATTTCCAATCAACAACAGGTAAATCTATAGGACACGCACGAACACATACTTCACAAGCAATGCATTTATCAAATTCAAAGTGAATTCGACCACGAAAACGTTCCGATGTGATCAACTTTTCATAAGGATATTGAATAGTTACAGGTAAACGGTTAGCGTGGGATAGGGTAATCATAAAACTTTGACCAATGTACCTTGCCGCGCGTATTGTTTGTTGACCATAATTGATGAACCCAGTTACCATAGGGAACATATAGTAAATATCAATAAAAAAATAAGATTTTGTTTCTTTCTCTTGTTTGTGATAAGTTTTGAATTAAAATCTAGTGAATATCAAATAGTCTTTTTTAGAATTTATAATGAAAGGAGTTGGGAAGAAGTTGTTAATAATAGATTACCTAAAGAAATAGGTAAAAGAAATTTCCATCCAAGATTTAATAATTGGTCCATTCTCAGTCTAGGTAAAGTCCATCTTGTTGTGATAGGAATGAACAAAAACAAAAACGTTTTAGCTAATGTAATGAAAATACCAAATGTTGTTTCAAAGACTCCATCTATTTCAAAAAACTCCGATATGAATATATATGGAATAGAGAAATTCCAACCACCCAAGTAAAGGACAGTTACAAATAGTGAAGAGATTAGTAAATTTAGATAAGACGCAACATAAAATAAACCAAATTTAATACCTGAATATTCGGTTTGATAACCTGCTACTAATTCTTCTTCTGCTTCTGGTAAATCAAAAGGCAATCTCTCGCATTCGGCTAGAGAAGAAATTATAAAAACACTAAACCCTATAGGTTGCCGCCACAAATTCCATCCCAAAAAACCATATTTTGACTGCGCCTCAACTATATCAACTGTACTTGAACTGTTAGATAATCATAGTCGATAATAAGATCACTCTCGTCATCGCTATTACAAAACCGTACATGAGATTTTCACCTCATACGGCTCCTCAAGAGCCATAAATAAATTTTAAGGTAAGGACTGATTCGATAGTTTTTATGTTTAAAGAAGAAATGAAATTAAAGTGAAAATCAATCGAAAACCCTGAATTAAACCAATGAAATTCTGTCTGCTATACTATAAAAAAATGCTTCGGAATTGATCTCATCCTTTCTTTTCTTTATTTTCTATTTTAATTTTGAAAAATTTCCATTTTTTTTTTATTGAGTAATAACTTAATTCTTGAATAAAATACGCTTTTTATCAATATCAATAAAAATTTCACCTTAGTTTAGTCTTGTTATTTGCTATTCCGAAAAAGAATGAACTATTCATTCATGATTTATGCCATGACCAAAATAGCCTTTTTGTCAATATGGATATCGGAAAAAAGCTCTTTTTTTACAATTACATTTAGATCTATTTTTAGATTAATATTATCTATTTTTTCTGTCCCTCTTATTTCTTGTATTTAGGCTTGAAAGAAAAAAGTAAAGGATTATTTCGTTCCTGATAGTTATTCACTTAATCCGTGGATAGGAGCATACTCTGGATCGGAATTTTTGAGAGTACTACTTAATAATTTCTACCAATTTAAAGCCTCAATTAGGATTTCTTTTATGTAAAAATATCTCTTCGGATAACTTACAAAATCTCTATTACAAATCCTTTGTGTACTTTGGTGTTCCTAATCTTCCACTCATTTGTTTTCAATCTCTATGGTAATTCATGTCATCTATCATAATACATATAAAAAAATACAGTAAAAACTTCATAGAATTGTTCTTCTCAACCCGCTTCAAGTCGTGATAAATAATTAACCAATCTTGGGGTTGACTGCTTATGTTTATTTTCGTTTAGCCCTTGTACATAGGCAATGAGATTCCATTTTTTTACTGCAAATTTTCAAGCTGTTTTCTTTCACTCATCTAACTATCCGGTTTAGTTTATCAATCCGATCAGTGAATAAAAATTTTCAGATACTATTCAATAAATTTTTTATTCTTAGAAACCTAAAAAGAAATGGGGAAAATGAATACTTTTAACGAATCACACGTAGAGATATTGATAACACACAGAGAGCTAAGGGTATTTCATAACTAATTGATTGGGCCGCAGCCCGTAGACCACCTAAAAAGGAATATTTATTATTTGATCCATATCCTGACATAAGAAGTCCAATGGGAGCAATACTTGAAATAGCGATCCATAAAAAAACCCCAATACTGAGATCGGCTAGAACAAGGCGAGAACCAAAAGGAATTACTGAATAACTTATTAGAATTGATATGACTGCTATAGAAGGTCCAATACTAAATAAATGTGTATCCCCTCTAGATGGAATAAGATTTTCTTTAAAAAGTAGTTTTGTTCCGTCCGCTAGAGCTTGAAGAATTCCCAAAGGGCCGGCATATTCGGGTCCAATACGTTGTTGTATACTCGCGGATATTTCTCTTTCTAACCATACAATGACTAGTACACCTATTATGATTCCTAATACGAGAATCAAAATGGGGAAAAGCATCCATAGAGTCTCAAAAATCTCTTTTAAGGATTCCAGTCTGGAAAAAGAATTGATAGCTTGTCCTTCGGTTATATCAATTATCATGTCAACGATCAACTTCTCCCATAATGATATCTATGCTACCTAGTATCGTCATAATATCAGCCAATTTCATTTTTTTAACTAACTGAGGAAGAATTTGCAAATTAATAAATCCTGGCGGGCGAATTTTCCATCTCCAAGGAAAAACACTCTGATCTCCTATCAAAAATATTCCTAATTCACCCTTTGGGGCTTCCACTCTTGCATAAAGTTCTTGCTTCGACAATTCAAAAGCGGGAGATGGCTTTTTACTAATGAATCGATATTCAAAATCATTCCATTCAGGATATTTTATCCTATTAAAGCGTCGGATTTCTAAATTTTCATAGGGACCCCCGGGAATTCCTTCTAGAGCTTGTTGAATTATTTTTACTGATTCTACCATTTCGCCGATTCGTATTAAATAACGAGCTAATGAATCTCCTTCTTTTTGCCATTGAACTTCCCAACCAAATTCGTCATAACATTCATAATGATCAACTTTACGAAGATCCCATTGTATTCCGGAAGCTCGTAGCATTGGTCCTGATAAACCCCAATTTATTGCTTCTTCTCCCCCGATAATGCCCACATTCTCAACTCGTTCTAAAAAAATGGGATTTCGTGTAATAAGTTTTTGGTATTCAGTAAGCCCTATTAAAAAATAATCACAAAAATCTAAACATTTATCTATCCATCCATAAGGTAGATCGGCAGCTACCCCTCCAATACGAAAATAATTATGCATCATTCTCATACCGGTGGCAGCTTCGAATAAATCATATATTAATTCTCTTTCTCTGAAAATATAGAAAAAGGGAGTCTGTGCGCCAATATCTGCCATAAAAGGGCCGAGCCATAACAAATGAGAAGCTATACGACTTAACTCCAACATAATTACTCTAATATAGCTAGCTCGTTTAGGTACTTGAATATTTCCCAATTGTTCCGGTCCATTTACAGTTATTGCTTCTGTGAACATAGTAGCTAAATAATCCCAACGTGTTACATAAGGTAGATATTGTATAATTGTTCGGTTTTCCGCAATTTTTTCCATACCTCGGTGTAAATAACCCACTATTGGTTCGCAATCAATAACATCTTCACCGTCTAAAGTAACGATGAGTCGGAGAACGCCATGCATTGATGGATGGTGAGGGCCCATATTGACTATCATGAGATCTTTTCTGATAATTGGTCCAGTCATAGGTTTTTCCCCGATTCATTCTTTGACAAATTCATTTTTCCATGAATTGCTGAAAACAAAAAAAAGAAGTTCATCAAAATTCAAGATCTAATAAATCAAATAATTCAAAACGACTCAACAAATTAACGTTTTTTTAGTTCTCGAATGTTCAATTGACCGATTAATTCTTTATAACGTACTCCATTTTTATTTGACAAATAAGCCAGTAGTCGTTGACGTTTTCCCAGAATTTTTCGTAGACCTCTCTGAGATGAATAGTCTTTTTTGTGCAATTCCAAATGGGAAGTAAGTCTTCGTATCTTATTGGTAAAACAAAATACTTGAAATTCAACGGACCCACTGTTTTCTTCTTTTTTTTCAGGCGAAATACCAGATATGAATGAATTTTTTTTCATAAATTTTTAACCTTCCTTCCTTTTTAGTTTTAGCAAATATGGAATTTTTTTGATCAGTAATAATAATGCCAGTTATTTAAATCGGGTATACACAATAATTAATTCATTTTATCAAAGAAACTTACTAAAAAAAATTATGTTGATTTTTTTCTGGATCTAGTTAATACGTTATTGAATTAGTATCATGTATCGAAATTGAACGTACGACAAGGCGTGTGTTTACCTATTTATTTATCTAAATGATTAGGGAATCCATAAGACAAATGTATCATAAATGAATTTTAAATTGTGGATACATATGCATTCTTAATATACTAAAACGACTCCCGTTATTAGTATCAAACCAACAACGATTCATACAAGCTAAATCTTCTAATCGATAATTGGGCCAAAGAAGAAATTTAAATTTTCTAAGTGTATTTTTATCTTGACCAACATTTTTGTTTTTATCAAAAAATTGACTACTGTTTTTTACGCGATTTCGTATTGGGTTTGTATTCATACCATTATTATTTTTTAAATTCAAACAAATTAGAATTCTCAATTCTCTACGATGTCTGGGCGATAAAATATTTTCAGGAGCAAGCAAATCCAATTTTTTTTTATCAATATTTTCTCTGTATTTTTGTTGATTATTTTGGTGTTTACTCTTATGAACCAATGAAATACATATGGTTTGATACAAAATAAACAGTCCATCGTTTTTTACAGACCGACGAATCGGTTCAACAATCAATATCCCCTTTTGTATCAAGTCTTCAAGAGTTAAATCTTTATTAAGAAGCAGTATATCCATACTCAATTCGTTTCTTTCTAGAGAGGCTATAGTAATTTCTATTGGATTTATCAATCTAAGCTGGAGACAATATACTTTGATATTATTGATCAGTTTTTGATTCATAGAATTACCCCATCTCAATTGAAAAAGCAAATATTTTTTCAGTAAGAAACGGAGTCCTATTCTTTTAGTAGTCTTAGGTTTTTGTCTCTTTCTAGGCATTGTCATATCTGATCCTATATAATCTTTTTCAATATCTTCTTGTTCATTTGAGAGATCAGATTCATATTTTTTTTGGACATTGGACCCGGGCTCCGTTGCAATTACGATTTCGTTTTCGTCTTCATTTACAATTACCGTTTCGTTTTCGTCTTCATTTTGATTACCTTTCTTTAATTCAAACGATTTTTTTTCATTTGATTGTCTAAAAGTATTCGTTTTTTTATTTCTAGTGATGTTTTTATTTTCATTCAAATTTTCACTTCCATTAGAATTTGAAAAAAGAAAATTAATTGGGATAATCCAAGGTTTCATTTTATATGAATTAAAAAATAAGGCAAATTCAGAGAAAAACCAAGATTCCAGCTCTGATATGGGACGACTTAGTATTTCTTCATTCATTCCCATCCAATCAAAAATTTTTTTTTTTTGATGGCACCGATTGATTTCTTGATCAATTGTGTGATAAAAAAGACCTTTTTTATCTATTTCTATTTTATCAACAATTTGATAATTCTTAGATTCAGTTGTTCTATTTTCATTCATGCTAGTACTGATATCCTCAATGTCGACTTTCTTTCTAAGACAAAAATGGAGAATTTTAAAATCCAAATATTTTCTATCTGTATTTTTCTCTATATCCATAATATTTTTTATTCCTAAATAATTACTGATCTGAATATTCCACCACATGTCAATTAATTTGTCTTTATTTTTTTTGTAATTATAAATATAAGAAAATTCTTGGTTTTTTTTTACTTCGAATGGTATCCCATAACTATATCTATATGAATCATTCGTATCTTTATAATAAAAAAATTTAGATGATAAGACATCATATCTATAGTTCTTTGTAAAATTAGAGTTCTGATCTGGCAATAACAATAAATAGTTTTCAGAATTATTTTTTTTGTAATTAATTAATTGTTCTTTTTGATATGAATTCCTTTTGTTTTGTTGTAAATTTAGATTTTCAACCTCACAATGTTCAGTTACTTTATTTCGCCATTTTTGGGGTACTAGTTGAGACCATTTTATTTGAGGTAAATCGTAGTGATAATTATTTTTCGATTTTAACCAGTTTTTCCATCGGTTTATTCCATAATTCGGAAGTTTTTGAGTATGTAGCTCGGAATGAGCTATCCCTTGGGTTACAAAATAATCTTGTAGTTCTTTTTTAAGAAATAAAGATATTCCAGGATACTGAAGGACAGATTTTAAGTTAAAAATTTTGGCTTGGGATAATTGATAAAATACATAGGCTTGTGACAAAAAATAAAAATCAGAAAAAAAATGGAAATTATTATTAAGAAAAGGTAAAAAATCTTTTTTTAGAGTCGAAATAAACTTAATTATATTGATATTTGTCTTATCACTCCTTTCATGATTTGTTTCATTATTGGAACTGGATTTATCAATCCACTTTTTTGTTGATTCAAGAAAAAGTTGGGTATTAATTCTGGGAATATTAATAATATATACAAATATATCTATGTATATCTTTTCCCTAAAAAATTTCCAAATAGAATTTGATTTACGGATTAATCGAGCATTTTTTCTTTTTAATATTTGACCCATATTTTGAGACGATTCAAATCTTTTAGTTCGATAGTCTGTTTTGTTAAGAATACTGTTTATTTTAATATTATCTTTTGAAATTTTTTCTATTTGATTTTTAATTGTCTTTGTTCTATTAGACAGATCTTTTATTTTTTTTTCTGTTACTGAAGAAGTTGTCCAATTCAAGAATGGGGTTTGAATGGATGATTCATGCATCATATGATTATTCATTTTCGAATCTTTGTCTTTTTTTCTTTCACTAGATTCTTTTCTGAATCCAACTAGGGGAACTGGATTTATGGTTGACATTTTTTTTCTTTTTTTTGTTAAAAATAGAAAGATTTCAATAATCCGATTTTTTGTTTCATTTGAGTATTTTAGAAAAAATTCGAATTTTTCGTGGATAACTTTTAGAATTCCGAAACGGTAACGGTTTTTTTTTAATTTTCGAATTTTTTTTCTGAGTTGTTTAAAAATGGGTTGAAAAAAAGGAGGGTGTTTTCGGGACGGACCAAACAGAAAGTCAGTTTCCGTTCCACAAACTGTTAAAAAACAATAATTTTCTTTTTCATTTTGTTCTTTTTGTTTTATTAGAGCTCGATGAGAAGTCATAGATTTGTGCCAAGGTTTTAGACAGAAAGGATAGAATATCTTTATCTGAATACCATCTGTTAACCAGTTTTTAGGAAATTCTGTTTCTGATAATTGAACCCCATTATAGGTACATTTAACATGCATTTCATTATTCCACTCGTTGAAATCTTTAGCCCACTCAGGAGATTGGAATAATAAAATACGGCCGATATTTTTTGCTATTATCAATAAAGGCAATAGAATAGATTTTCTAATAATTGACTGAGTTATTAACATTAAACCCCTTATTATTTGAGCAAATGGAATGGTATCCCAGGCTTCGGCTATGTCTATTCGTATTTGTTCTTTTCTTTTTTCTTCTTCTATTGCGGCCTTTTCCCTTTTTTTCTTCTCCTTTAATTCTTCATCTTTGTAATCAGAATTTTTTAATGTTGGGGTTTTTCCCATCCAGTTTTGAAAAATTCGTTTAATTAATTTGGAAAAATTAACAAAATAAGATTTATCTATTCGGTTTAAAAAAAGAGGGGAATGTATATTTGCTTGAAAGAATTTCCAAATAACTATTTTACGCCTTTGAACACGCATGGAACCCTGGATTATATCTCGACGAAAATCGGATTGTTGGGAATAACGTATCAAAGCAATTTCGCCTGGTTGTTCCGACTTATCCACGGTATTCGGAGAAGGATTCTCGGTATTCTCTTGCTTATCCGTATAAATTACTACACGTTTAGCTTTTCTTGAGCGAATTTGATGATCTACCAATACGTTTTCTTCAATTTGTTTTTTATATTGTTCGATTTCATCGATTAGTTTGTATGACCAACGAGGAATTTCTTTATTTATTTCTTTTATTCCAATATATTTTTTTGGAATTGTTTGAGTAAAAGAATCGGCTATGATTGTATCAACTAAAAAGTTGAAAAATAATGTTTCATTTTCTGATTCTGAATCAATAGCTTGTCCTTGCTCTGGAACTAAAGAAATTTTTTTATGATTGAATGTCAATTCCCTTTGACTCATTAAAGTTACAAAATACCTAATTTTGGGTAATATTAATTTTATATCAAAAGGATTTTTTTTATCTTCAAATTCTTGGTAATTATAATCATTATGCAGA